AGCGCGTAGGTGGTCTAAGTTCCTATGACCGAGTCTTTCTAGCCCCTGTGAACATAAGTTGTTTAATAGTTGGCATGTTGAATCATATCATATAAATAATGGGCTGGTTTAGATCGATCCTAACCTGATGATGATTCAATTACTCGCCTCCCACTTGCCTTGATATTGATACAATCTTTCTCTCTATTACGCTATTTCTCGGTTAATAACATGGTAATTGCCCCTGCCAGTACCGGAAGTGATAATAAAGGTGGGAATGCTGTCACTAGAACGGACCACACAAATAGGGGTGATCTATGCATAGTCATTCCAGGTCCACGCATGTTGGAGATAGTTGTTATAAAATTGATAGAACCTAAAATGGATGAAACACCAGATAGATGAGGACTAGAAATTGCTGAATCAACTGCTCCTCCAGAATGGCTGGTAATACCACTTAAGGGCGGATAGACCGTCCACCCAGTGCCGCTACCCACTTCTACTAAGGCTGGGCTTAATAGGAGCACGAGACTTGGTGGCAACAACCAGAATGAAATATTATTTAATCGTGGAAATGCCATGTCAGGCGCACCTATCAGAATCGGAACAGACCAATTACCAGATCCACCTATCATCGCCGGCATAACCATAAAAAAGATCATTAAAAAAGCGTGAGCCGTTATTAAAACATTATAAAGTTGATGATTCCCACCAAGAATTTGATCGCCGGGTCGTGCTAATTCCATACGAATCAGTACTGAGAAGCATGTGCCCATCACTCCAGCAATGGCACCAAAGATGAAATGAAATATAGAGTCCCTATATCTTTGTGGTTAGTGGAGAACAGCCATCGGACCGGATTTGTCGTAAAATTGAGATTCTTTTGTTTCCTTCCTTATCAGAGAAGGGTCCCTCTTAGGGAGCTGGGGCTTCTTTTTTGAAAAAAGGGGGGCTAATACACAGGGAAGAGGCTTACTAGAAAAAAAAGACTAACTAACTACATAGCTACTTACATAACATAAGAGAATTTCATAAAGTCACTCTCTCCAACCTTTTATATATCCGGCTTTATAAAGTAAATATGAGATTTGCGTTGGTTTTTCCAACGAAACTAAGCACTTTTTTTATTTATCATCCGGAAGAGCTCTTTTTGTGGTCTCACTTTACCACCATCTGAAATGCGCGATACTTCGATTGGTGGAAGCCAGTCTATGAAGATTCCCCCTTTTCTTACGTGCAATTCCCCTCTTTCGGTAAGCATCCAGTATCTCATCAAATGAACATTGCTCTAAGCTTGTCCTGTAGATTATACGTCGTTTGAAAGCTGCTTCAAGGGTCCAACGAATAGCTAAGGTTTGTTGACGATCCCTGGCTACAATCCCAGGGACATCATAAATAGTACCTGCTCTTCCTACTCTTTCCACTTCGCATATGGGCTTTATATTCTCTAGGGCGTCAACCATAAGTTTGATTACATCGCGTTCAGTTCGAGCGGGGCGATGAAAAGTTTGATAAACAATAGCACGAACTCTTGTTTTTTTACCTTCTTTCATGCGAAAGTTGACCAACTTCTTGATCAATTGTTTTTGCTCACCATCCAAGTCCCCCATATAGCTTAGAATTTCCGAGCAATTGGAAGCCGCTTTCGATGACGAGGCCGAAGAATTTATATTACGCGATCGTTACTGTCCATCTTTATCAGCCAACTCCCCAGTTTCCAACAGTGACTGTCTCTGATCCCTCTATTTCTTCTGAGCAGCAATAGAAGTATAAAGTAAATTGCCCAATGTTTCCAAATTAGTCCAACTTCGTACCTTTCCGGCATAAACCATATATCTCAGAGAGGTCGTATTTCACCAATCTAAGTTTTGCACAGACTTTCTACATGGGATCGCCTTTGACATCAGTTTGCCACACCTTACTCACAATAGGGTGGAACTCGGGGAGTGGGAGTTCAGTCATGAAGTTGAAAAAGGAAGGATATGCACCCCTGTTCTAACCACACAGGCACTATGATCAGAGAGGCCCTTGGGGGTGAATTCAACTTCAGATTCAGATAAAGGCAGAGAGCCAAAGCACTTACAATTAGCAAGAGCTCTATCCACTTTTCTGGAAATACAAGAGGCCTCATCATCTTTCTTAGACCATGTGACGAAGTGTCCCATATATCTGATGTCCTCAAGTCCTGCACTTTGAAGACATGAAATCATTCATAGCAGAGGACCAAGAATCAGTCCCTCCATTCTTTTTCCAATTTAGGAGTCCTACCTTGGGAGCATCCCGGGCAAGATCTATGGTTTCAGCTGCGGCTAAGCGAACTACCTATTCTATAGAAGTGAATATGAGAGAAAAAGCTCTTCTTTCACATAGTGGGAGGCTGGCCTTCTCTCTTCCCAATTCTCCCAATGAGACCTCTTTCACTCACTTAGTGGATGACCCAGAGGACTTTAATAAGGCCCCCTTTTGCCTCATCACGATCTCCCTGAAAAGAGGGTGAAGTAGCGGCTGGGGTCAGGTAAGG